TTCGAACAAAAATACTTGTCTGCATCAAAAATCCCAGGTTCCGCAGGGTAAATGCATTAAAAAAGGACAAATTTTAGCGGACGGTGCTGCTACAGTTGGTGGCGAACTTGCTTTGGGAAAAAACGTATTAGTAGTTTATATGCCATGGGAAGGTTACAATTCTGAAGATGCGGTACTAATTAGCGAGCGTCTGGTATACGAAGATATTTATACTTCTTTTCACATACGCAAATATGAAATTCAAACTCATGTGACAAGCCACGGACCTGAAAAAATAACTAATGAAATACCACATTTAGAAGCCCACTTACTCCGCAATTTAGACAAAAAAGGAATTGTACTGCTGGGATCTTGGGTGGAGACGGGGGATATTTTAGTAGGTAAATTAACGCCTCAGATGGCAAAAGAATCATCATATGCCCCCGAAGATAGATTATTACGAGCCATACTTGGCATTCAAGTATCCACTTCAAAAGAAACTTGTCTAAAACTACCTATAGGTGGTAGGGGTCGAGTTATTGATGTGAGATGGATTCAGAAAAAAGGAGGTTCCAGTTACAATCCAGAAACGATTCGTGTATATATTTCACAGAAACGTGAAATCAAAGTAGGCGATAAAGTAGCTGGAAGACACGGAAATAAAGGTATCGTTTCAAAAATTTTGCCTAGAGGAGATATGCCCTATTTGCAAGATGGCAGACCTGTTGATATGATCTTCAATCCATTGGGAGTACCCTCACGAATGAATGTAGGACAAATATTTGAATGCTCACTTGGGTTAGCGGGGGAGTTCCTAGATAGACATTATCGAATAGTCCCTTTTGATGAGAGATATGAACAAGAGGCTTCGAGAAAACTAGTCTTTTCTGAATTATATGAAGCCAGTAAGCAAACAGCGAGTCCATGGGTATTTGAACCTGAGTATCCGGGAAAAAGCAGAATATTTGATGGAAGAACAGGAAATCCTTTTGAACAGCCCGTTATAATAGGAAAGCCTTATATCTTGAAATTAATTCATCAAGTCGATGATAAAATACACGGACGTTCCAGTGGGCATTATGCACTTGTTACACAACAACCCCTTAGAGGAAGGGCCAAGCAAGGGGGACAACGGGTGGGAGAGATGGAGGTTTGGGCTCTAGAGGGCTTTGGTGTTGCTCATATTTTACAAGAAATGCTTACTTATAAGTCTGATCATATTCGAGCTCGGCAAGAAGTACTTGGTACTACGATCATTGGAGGAACAATACCTAAACCTGAGGATGCTCCAGAATCTTTTCGATTGCTCGTTCGAGAACTACGATCTTTGGCTTTGGAACTGAATTATTTCCTTGTATCTGAAAAGAACTTCCAGATTAATAGGAAGGAAGCTTAATCTGAATTAATCAGAAAATTTCTTTTATGATCGATCGGTATAAACATCAACAACTCCGAATTGGATTAGTTTCTCCTCAACAAATAAGTGCTTGGGCCAAAAAAATCCTACCAAATGGAGAGATAGTTGGAGAGGTGACAAAACCCTATACTTTTCATTACAAAACCAATAAACCTGAAAAAGATGGATTATTTTGTGAAAGAATTTTTGGACCTATAAAAAGCGGGATTTGTGCTTGTGGAAATTATCGAGTAATCGGAGATCAAAAAGAAGATTCAAAATTTTGTGAGCAATGCGGAGTCGAATTTATTGATTCTCGAGTACGAAGGTATCAAATGGGATACATCAAACTAGCATGCCCAGTAACACATGTTTGGTATTTGAAACGTCTTCCTAGTTATATCGCGAATCTTTTAGATAAGCCTCTCAAAGAATTAGAAGGATTAGTATATTGCGATGTGTGATTTGATCCAAATTTTTATTTTACAGATTCATACTGCGAAACTGTCATCCCATTCAATCAAATTGGAATGCCCCGGATCTGACATGTCTCTTGGAAGGAGTAACATGAAGCTCAGAATTATGAGTATATTCAATACTAAAAAATAAAAAGGGAATTGGTCTATGGTCGATTTAGTAATAAAAAAAAAAAAGGAATTTTTAGTTTCTACCTCGTGAAAAAAAAAATATATAATTATGTTCAAATAAGCAAATATGTCATGGTTGCAGGAGTCTATCCATCGCATATAGGCTTTAAGTACATCATGGGATAACCGTCGAGGTGAAGTAGGGACCTAAAAGATCGAATGGAACAATACAAAGACAAGTCAATCCCTTATGAATTCCAAGGTATTCCTTTTAATTAACTAATTAAAGGTAGGTATTTTTCCTTCGAAGGGAAGTAGACTACTCAAAAATTTAACATTTTTTTTTTTTTTCTTTTTTATTTCGATTTTCTGAGTTCTTTATACGAAATAAAAAAGAAAAAGAATCAATGAAATGTTGTTTTGCTTGGTCTTAATTGAAAACTTGAGTAAAGAGTAGTTAGAGGTTTTATAGAATTTGAAAGCGAGAACTCTTTTATTTGATTTGATGTAACTACTTGAGCCGGATGAGAAGAAATTT